GCTACCAAAAATTTTTTACCTCTTATTCTAGTGTGTGCTTCCGGAGGAGCGCGCATGCAAGAAGGAAGTTTGAGCTTGATGCAAATGGCTAAAATTTCTTCCGCTTTATACGATTATCAATCAAATAAAAGGTTATTCTATGTACCAATTCTTACATCTCCGACTACTGGTGGAGTAACAGCTAGTTTTGGCATGTTGGGCGATATTATTATCGCCGAACCGAATGCCTATATTGCATTTGCGGGTAAAAGAGTAATTGAACAAACATTGAATAAGACAGTACCTGAAGGTTCGCAAGCGGCTGAATATTTATTTGATAAGGGATTATTCGATCCAATCGTACCGCGTAACCTTTTAAAGGGTGTTTTGGGTGAGCTATTTCAGCTCCACGCCTTTTTTCCTTTGAATCAAAATTCAATCAAGTAGAGTCTCGAGTTAAACTTTTTTGTGCCGAACAACCGGTTAGTTTATCAGAATAAAAAAAAATGGAATTTTTCTTTAGTGACATAAGATTTAATTGTAGAAAGAAGCATGTGGATAATTGGTTTTTTACCGATAGTCCTGATTAGTAATCAGGAAACCCCTATTAACAAAACAACATAAAAGGCGAATTCTTCCTTATAATTAAGAATCGCTGCTCTTGGATCGGGCTCTAATGAATCTTTCGAGAATTTTTAAGAGACTCTTTTTTTTTTAATAAATAAAGAAATTAGACGAAGAAGATAAGAATAATATAAGAAGAAAAAAGAAGCAAGAATTCCAAAGAAAGGGGATTATCATACATACATCTATCTCATGTAGAAAGATGAAAAGAAAAAGTCCGTTTGTTTAATTAGTTCTACATTGCTTTCACTTATTACTTATTATATATACTCACTTCGATATACTTAGTATACTTATATACGAATTCGAATATGAAGTATAATTATTATAAGATATCTTTACAAAATAACAGGTACAAATATTAAATCGAGGTACCCATTCTATGACAATTCTCAGCAATTTACCCTCCATTTTTGTGCCTTTAGTGGGCCTAGTATTTCCGGCAATTGCAATGGCTTCTTTATTTCTTCATGTTGAAAAACAAAAGATTTTTTAAATGCGATGTGTTCAAATCTCATCTTGTTTTTTTTTCAAAACTTAGCAAACATAACACGAATATCCATTTAGTAGAATATTGTATAACAATAACAGGCGGCTTTCTACGAACATAAACGAAAAAGCTCTTATCTTAAATTCTTAAAAATGCAGAAACATAATATATGGGCAAAAAAATTCTAGCAATTTGAAAAGATAGGTCAGGGGGGCTGAGCTCATGTATGAAATTAAAGTAAATCTATCCACATGTATGTAGCTATTGAGAGGGAATCATATGAAGGGGGTGTTTTTATTTTATTATATCTAAAAAATTCGACGAATTACGGCTAAAAGTTCACATCAGAATAGTACTAGTGGATGGGAGTTACTTCGGAAACAAAAACAAAAAAAGTAAAGTGAAATTGTATTCCCTCAATTCCAATAAAATGCAACTGGATTTTGTATGTATGAATCTGCGATCAGAATATATATGGATAGATTTTATAGCAGGATCTCGCAAAACAAGTAATTTCTGCTGGGCCCTTATCCTTTTTTTAGGTTCATTGGGATTCTTATTGGTTGGAATTTCTAGTTATTTTGATAATAATTTGATATCTTTATTTTCGTCTCAACAAATAAATTTTTTCCCACAGGGGATCGTAATGTCTTTCTATGGGATTGCGGGTCTCTTTATTAGTTCTTATTTGTGGTGCACAATTGTATGGAATCTGGGTAGCGGTTATGATCGATTTGATCGAAAAGAAAGAATAGTGGATATTTTTCGTTGGGGATTCCCTGGAAAAAGACGCCGCGTCTTTCTACGATTCTTTATGAAAGATATTCAGTCCATCAGAATCGAAGTGAAAGAGGGTATTTCTACTCGCCGTGTCCTTTATATGGAAATCAGAGGCCTGGGTGCGATTCCCTTGACTCGGACTGATGAGAATTTGACTCCGCGAGAAATTGAGCAAAAGGCTGGGGAATTAGCCTATTTCTTGCGTGTACCAATTGAAGAAAAATGAACTTAAGAAAAAAAATGCTTTCTCGGGGGAGGAAAGCCCCACGAATCCTACTTTTTCTATAGCATAACTTACTTTGCCCCCTGGGGCCAAAGGAAAGGGTAAAGCAAACGTGTACGGAGCGACCATAACATAAAACAAAACTACTTTTGTCTGTTGTCTGTAATTTTTTTTTCGAAATATTTTATATTTTCGTTTTTAATAGACAGGAGCTTCTTTCATTTCGAAATTAAAAATGACTCTTTCGGGTATTCATCAAAGGGAAGAAATTTCGTTGAGTATTTGATCAATTGAGATATCTGGAAACAATAGATTTTCTTATTATTTCTTCATTTGAATTCGAATTCTAAGTGAGTTCTTCTTCTATTTCTGTATTTTTTCTATACTAGATTCAAGGACTAACCTCTCAATCCCAACAAAAAAAGAGACTCGACCAATACTTAATAGGCGCGATACCTTATAATGGAACTACGCTTGATAGAAATATTAGATCGCATAGAGTCAACGAATGAAGTGAGTTCCTTACCAATTCACAGATGAAAAAATGACAAAAAAGAACGTATCCATTCCTTCTCGATATCTTTCATCTATAGTATTTGTAGTCTTTTTGCCCTGGTGGATCTCTCTCTCATTTAATAAAAGTCTAGAATTTTTGGTTACTAATTGGTGGAATACTAGGCAATCCGAAACTTTTTTGAATGATATTCAAGAAAAGAGTATTCTAGAAAAATTTATAGAATTAGAGGAGCGATTCCTCTTGGACGAAATGATAAAGGAATTCCCGGAAAGACATCTACAAAAGTTTCGGATGGTACTCCACAAAGAAACAATCCAATTGATCAAGATACACCATGAGGAACATATTCATACAATTTTGAACTTCTCCACAAATATAATCTGTTTCGTTATTCTAAGCGCGTATTCTATTCTGAGTAATGAAGAACTTGTTATTTTTAATTCTTGGGTTCAAGAATTTCTATATAATTTAAGCGACACAATAAAAGCCTTTTCTATTCTTTTAGTAACTGATTTATGTATCGGATTCCATTCACCCCACGGCTGGGAACTAATGATTGGCTATATCTACAATGATTTTGGATTTGCTCATAATGAGCAAATGATATCTGGTCTTGTTTCTACGTTTCCAGTCATTCTAGATACAATTTTTAAATATTTGATTTTCCGTTATTTAAATCGTGTATCCCCGTCACTTGTAGTGATTTATCATTCAATGAATGGTTGAAAAAAAGATTCCCTGATCCAATTATAATGTTTCTGACTTTGTACATAAGCAAAGCATTCAAGGTCGTACTTACCTTACTCTTTATACCCACCCGGCGGATCCCTCCTATATTATAACAAAATGATTTCAGTAAAATAGTTATCAGTAAAATAGTTAATAGTAAATAGCAGAATCGTGGATAGGGACCTATACTAGCGACCTACCAAAATTTATTGTAGAAATTTTCGGGATCAACGATCGGACCATGCAAATTAGAAATACCTTTTTTTCGATAAAGGAACAAATTACTGGATTCGTTTCCGTATCACTCATGATATATATAATAACTCGGGCATCTATTTCAAATGCATATCCCATTTTTGCGCAGCAGGGTTTTGAAAATCCTCGAGAAGCAACAGGTCGTATTGTATGCGCCAATTGCCATTTAGCTAATAAGCCTGTGGATATTGAGGTTCCACAGGCAGTACTCCCCGATACTGTATTTGAAGCAGTTGTTAGAATTCCTTATGATACGCAACTGAAACAAGTTCTTGCTAATGGCAAAAAAGGGGGGTTGAATGTCGGGGCCGTTCTTATTTTGCCAGAGGGGTTTGAATTAGCCCCCCCCGACCGTATTTCGCCCGAGATGAAAGAAAAGATAGGCAATCTATCTTTTCAGAGTTACCGCCCCACTCAAAAAAATATTCTTGTGATAGGGCCTGTTCCTGGTCAGAAATATAGTGAAATAACTTTTCCTATTCTTTCCCCGGACCCCGCGACTAATAAAGAAGTTCACTTCTTAAAATATCCAATATACATAGGTGGGAACAGGGGAAGGGGTCAGATTTATCCTGACGGGACAAAAAGTAACAATACCGTTTATAATGCTACAGCAGCAGGTATAGTCAGCAAAATCATACGAAAGCCGAAAGGGGGGTACGAAATAACCATAACGGATGCATTGGATGGACGTCAAGTGATTGATATTATCCCTCCTGGACCAGAACTTCGTGTTTCAGAGGGCGAATCTATCAAACTTGATCAACCATTAACAAGTAATCCTAATGTGGGTGGATTTGGTCAGGGAGATGCAGAAATAGTACTTCAGGATCCATTACGTGTCCAAGGCCTTTTGTTCTTTTTTGCATCTGTTGTTTTGGCGCAAATCTTTTTAGTTCTTAAAAAGAAACAGTTTGAGAAGGTTCAATTGTCCGAAATGAATTTCTAGATCCGCGAATTTATCAACACCAAGTTTGTATTTGTAAAAATAAAAAGATTTTGTTGGTAATTCCTATATATGTATGGGCAAAAAAATTATGAAAAGTCTTCGACTTGTTTATATTATTTTTTGGCCATAGTAAAGGCCAGGAATTTCTTGTACTGCACTTCTATTATAAATCATAGTATATATATTGTGAAGAAGGCGTAAAGTCAAACAACTTTCTTCGTTTTTTCTTTTCAATCCAAGTGGTAGGGGTGCGTCTATATCATTATTGGCTATATCACTATTGTCGGATTTCCTTATCTCAGAATGGGTTAATAATTTCTTTCTATTCTAATCGAATTAAATTCGATTAGAACTAGATACTAAGCGTAAGATAAAGAGGCGTAAAATAGAAAGAAAGCAAGGATAAATAAGGTAAGGGGAACAAGGGATTCGAAAGGGTATTTTCGACACCAAA